TCAGCTTATATTCCTACTAATGTAATCTCAATTACAGATGGCCAAATTTTCTTATCCGCCGATTTATTCAATGCTGGAATCAGACCTGCCATTAACGTGGGGATTTCCGTCTCCAGAGTAGGATCTGCCGCTCAAATTAAAGCCATGAAACAAGTAGCCGGCAAACTAAAATTAGAATTGGCACAATTCGCAGAATTAGAAGCCTTTGCGCAATTCGCGTCTGATCTCGATAAAGCTACTCAGAATCAATTGGCAAGAGGTCAACGATTACGCGAGTTGCTCAAACAATCTCAATCATCCCCTCTCACGGTGGAAGAACAGGTAATGACTATTTATACTGGAACGAATGGTTATCTTGATTCATTAGAAATTGGACAGGTAAAGAAATTTCTCGTTGAGTTACGGACTTATTTAAAAACGAATAAACCGCAGTTCCAAGAAATCATATCTTCTACCAAGATATTCAATGAGGAAGCAGAAGCCCTTTTGAAAGACGCTATTCAAGAACAAATGGAACGCTTTCTACTTCAGGAACAGGTATAAAGAAATTCCTTTAAATAACTTTCTAATTTTTTAGAAATAATTATTTCTATAATCTAATATTTTATTATATATTTTTTATATTAATAATTTTATAGTAATAAAAAATTATTATTAAGAATAAATATATAAATATATAAATAAGTATAAGGGTCTCTTGTTCAAATCATTCAAAATACCTAGTTAGTAGAAAAGAAATATATGGAAATCCGTCGCGTCCAATAGGATTTGAACCTATACTAAAGGTTTAGAAGACCTCTGTCCTATCCATTAGACAATGGACGCTTTTTTCTTAGTTTTGTTTTCACATCTCTTGGTCAGAAAAAAGACCATTGAGAGAATTCCAGGAATTGCGCATTCAATTCAATGATACATTCATTATCATTATATTAATAATTACATTAAATTAGATTCATTACATGAATAATTATAATTAGATCCTCTATATTATAGATTATTTAATATAGAATTTAAATAATATAATATTTTATAATAGATAAAAACTATAACTTTTACTATTAAACATATTCTAAATATAATATAGAATTTTAGAAATATAGAGAATAAATTAATATATATAATATAGAGATATAAGCGGGTAGCGGGAATCGAACCCGCATCGTTAGCTTGGAAGGCTAGGGGTTATAGTCGACGTTGAGTCATCGTTTTTAACGTCTCTAATTCAAAACCGAACGTGAAACTTTGGTTTCATTCGGCTCCTTTATGAAAGATGGACAAATTTCACATATGTCAGATGTGAACTAAATTACAAAAAAAAGAAAAGAAATTTCGGCCCATAGCATCTATGTCAGCTTTTCTGTTTGAATGCATTCAAAACAAAACCCGCTTTATAGATGATCCCTATAGAACAGGGGGGGTTAGAACCACCCTTCTAGTTACTTCGTTCTCTATTTCTATTTGAAAGAATCCTTAGGAAAAGGATTTTGTTTCCACCGAGCTAAAACAATATAATATGTCGATGTCTCTAGTAAACCAAAGCCATTAGTTAATAGCTGTTTTGCTTCAATCTCTTTTAAACAAATCATAAATTGAAGATTTAGTTACGATTAGAAATACTCCCTTCTCTATTTATCCATGGACCCTTTACTCATACTTATTCAATTGGAAATATTGATCCAATTCAAAAACCAATTATGTTTCGTAATTTCATAATCCAATTTTGTTTTTTCCAATTTCTAATTGACTCTTTTGGATACAAATCACGAGAATGTCTATTCTTCCTCGAATCTTTCATTGAGAGGTAAAGGATTAAATCCTTTTAAGAAATAAAGTTTTTGATCGGAATATTAATTAAACCGAAGGACCCCTTAACCATTTAAGGGATTAATAGAACGAATCGCACTTTTACCACTAAACTATACCCGCTACAATGTGATTATTGTATATAAATGGATCTTTTGTCGAACAAAAAAATGGGTCATAATTAAGACGATAGGATCAGAAAAGAATCATGAAAATTAGAGCGTTGACATGCTTTGGCCAAGGAGACTAATGAGATTGGGGAAAGAGGATTTATTTAAATAACTAAAAAAACACGCTTTTTTAGTTATTTAAATGAGATGGATACGTCTCGATAAAAAAAAGGCGTATGCCATAACATAAATTGTGCAAGAATATATGGTTCTATTCTTTTTTATTTTTATTCCAGTAAAGTAAATGGAATAAAAATAAAAAAAAAAAAAGAAAGAATAAAATAATTAAGAAATGACACTCGGATTCTATTCTATTCTGTATGATAGGAATAGAAATTGCCTTTATTATGATTGTTCTTGAAACAAATCATTAATCATTTTTTTTTTTTTCAAATCAAATAAATCATTTTTTTCTATGATTCATTGGAACAAAAACGAAAGACCCGGCCCGGTCAGGCCCGGGGGCCGGGCTGTGGAAGTAAAAGTAAAAAAGGATCTTGCAGACGAAAGCAAAGAGGTACTCTTTTTTTATTATTTATTTAATTTTAATTTATATATTTATTATTACTTTCTATTTACTATTTACTATTTATTAATTCTATAATTTTTTTATATAAGAAATTCATTGCTATATAATTTCTATATAATTTATAGTTTATAGTTTATATAATATATAATATTCTTGGGGCATTAGGTGGTTATATATCTAAATTTATATTCATTGGAATAGTGGAGTTGAGATATCGATTTCGAGCCCTTACTTTACCTAAATGAAATCACTGATTTTTATTTTCTATATTTTTTTTTCTATTTTTCTATGTCTCTATAATTAGATATCTATATAATAGATATATACTGAATAATAAAGAGGTATAAAGAGAGGGCCCTTTTTCAAGCCTTACTGTTTTTGTGTAATATAATCTAGTAATTATCCTTTTTCTTTCAATTTGGGGAGATGGCTGAGTGGACTAAAGCGTCGGATTGCTAATCCGTTGTACGGGTTTTTCGTACCGAGGGTTCGAATCCCTCTCTTTCCGCTTTAGTCAATGACTTGGTATTTTTTCTTTATCTTTCAATTTCTCTTTCAACGAGTCTTTTTTTTTTATTTCATTTTAATTAATAGTTAAAAATGTGGAATAAATAAAATCCTAAGAACATTTTAAAATCAAGCAAGGAAAACAGAAACTTTATTGTTATTTTTTATTCTTCACTCTTCACGTCCAGGATTCCGTCCTGGATCATTAGATAGGAATCCGAAGATAAAGAGAGAAACAAAGAATACCACTACTGTGTAAACAAATAGTTTAAGAGTAAGCATTACACAATCTCCAAGATCATTTTTTTTGGAAAAAAAGATAATAGATTCTCCATTTTTATACCACATACCTTATTTTGACACCACGAAATTTTTTTTCTAAATCTATAGAAATAAAAAAGAATTTTCAGAAATTCATTTGTAATAAGGGTCAAGTCTTTCATTACCAAAAGCTTTTTCATACCCGCAATTAGATATTGCGGAGGAATCTACTAGGTTCTTTCACTATAAAAAAGGGTCCGAATGAGGAACTGGGGGGAGCCCAGACTTATTGTGGCGATCCAAGAATTTCATTATTTGAATCGAAGGGTTATACTATAAGACTTATCTGATCTTATGAATTGTTAGAATTTTTTTTTTAAGAATAAATCATGAATTTTTCTAGGACCGTATTAAAGATCTCATCGAAAACTTACAGCAGCTTGCCAAACAAAAGCTAAGAGAAAAAAGAGCAAAGGTATTACTGGCATAAAATCTACGATTGGATTCAAAAAAGCATAAGCCTCGGGCAATTTTGAGAAGAAAAAACTACTTGAAGAAAGAGCAGAATTAAGACAAATACAGATCAAACTAAAGATATTAAGCATAACAAACATTTTTTTCTTTGTTCTTGAAGATAATTATATTTATTTTGATTGAGTTATTAATATGATGAGTTCTTAATATGAGTTATTATAATCTTATTTTTTTTTTTGAATTAACCCAATCAAAAATCCTTCAATTCTCAAATCAAAAGAGAATAGACAAAACCATACTTTCATACAATATCTTAATTGAATTGTATGTAATGATCAATAAATGTCGTTTAATTCTCTATCTAAATGTCTCAAAATCCTAGCAACACTCTAATCTATTCTATATAGATTTGGACTAGAATTGACGAAGAACTACTATCAATATTAGTCTTTATTAATGTCGAATAGAAATCAAAAATGGGGCGTGGCCAAGTGGTAAGGCAACGGGTTTTGGTCCCGGTATTCGGAGGTTCGAATCCTTCCGTCCCAGAGCATACCTATTATATTATATATATCATATCAGAATATAGATTTTCTATTTTATATCAGAATAAAAGAAAGATTGCCCTTTTTTAAACAACCTTATTTTTTTTTTTAAGAGTAGAAGTAGAATAAGATTGGTTATAATCTGATTTTGCTTTCCTATAATGATTGATTCTTATATGAATTATATCTTTTTCAAAAATCAAAAATCGAATCGTGTTCAAATAACACACAGATGTAATTGAATCTATTTGTATACAGGTAAGAGGTAAGATGGGAGCATAGATTAAATCATATTTCTATTTAATAAGTTAGTTCTTCATAAAATAAAAATACGAACCATGATTTAATCTGTACTTGTTTTAATTTACATTTATATAAAATAGTAATAGTCTGGAACACTCTAATAGGATTCTTTTTTTATTTAGGATTCATCATCTTCATAGAATTGACGCAGTAGATAGGAGTTAAACGTCAATGTAAAATACCAATTTCAATATACGCGGCTGTCTGAATTTCATTAAAAAAAATCAAGTTACATACGTAACATATGTCTTTTCTTTGAACCCCGTTTTTAAGTATTTTGTGTTTTCTTTTATGAAAAATTGTAAATATATGATATGTACCAATTGAGACAAAGTGTATTCATACATCTTAGTCGCTTTTCCTTAGGAAATAATTGCAGCTGGATTATTGACTCCAAGTCAAATAAACTACGCAGAAAGGGAGCGAAGGCTTATATATATATGTATTGTTATCGTTCTATTTCTTCTATTTCATTGATTCATTGAAAACTTTATTTTATTTCAATTGAGTTTTGTGACAATAGATTTGTTATCCCTAAATTTTAAATATTTAACTTTACCCTTTAACATAGAATGTTTCTAATTACTTTCAAAGATATTTGTTTAGTCTACCTGATAGGTATGGGGATCCTCTTTTAATTATGATTTATCAAAAAGAATAACAACACAAAGCCTCTATTCTATCAGTCTTTATCCACCACCTCGTGAAAAACAAAAAGAATTTACATTTTTTTTTATGGTTTAATCCGAATATGAATTTTTCTCTATTATTATCAAAATGCGATTTTTACTGTAAAGCCTTATTCAAATAATGTAATGATAGTGAAATAGGAAATTTTTCAATCAATTAAATATTTTTAATAATGTCTTATGAGTCCTTGGTACTCGAAGAAGTGTGAAATTGGTGAATCTATTTTAGCAAGTCACCTCAAGATGCAGATTAAAAAAAAAACTTATTTGTGTTATTTATTAGTTCAATTTTTTTATATTCTAATATTTATATTTAGATTATAATTCTAAAGAAAAAATAAAATAATATATTAAAAAAATATTTATTATATTTCTATATATTACTTATTATATATATTATATGGGGTTAAATTTAATTCGTGCTGATACTTCTTGAGAAATTACCCATTCATAAAAGTATGGATTACTATGTACCGAACGAACCAATGATTATTCATGAGTCCATAATGGAATCAATTACATACTGTTTACAGCAACCTACTAGGAAATGTTATGGTAAAACTTCGTTTAAAACGATGTGGTAAAAAGCAACGTGCGACTTGAGGGATATGGTCGTCTGTGGATTCTTACATCCATCATTTTCTTTTTATATTAATTAGATAGGAATGAGGGTGCTCTTGGCTCGACATCGTTTGTTCTGTTTCACTAGAACCCTCCTTTTTGAGGTCGGGGGTTGGGATGTAAATAGTACATGATCTTAATGGAGCTCGAGTAAAAAAAAGTATTGATTCATTTTTTAAGGGAACGGATCTAGGGTTAGTGTTAATTAATAAGTTGAAACAGCTTCGTAAGTATATTTTCCATATAAAAATCGAAAGGATCCAATTTTCAAATTTATAAGTAAAACCTCTTGGAATTGGTAAAACTCTTTCGATTAAAAGTGTATCGCGCAGGAATCAAATCGACCATTTGTATGATTTTTTGATAAAAAGAAATCACAAAAAGGGTATGTTGCTGACGTTTTTTGAAACGATTAAAAATCACCGAAGTAATGTCTAAACCCAATGATTCAAAGAAACGATAAAGAATCCTGGAACAAGGAAATACCACTTTCAGTTGTCTCAATAAATAGATTCTAATTAAGAATCAAAATAGATTCTAAAGACAAAAAAAGGTGCGTGGTTAGAGATCGCTCAATAAACGAAATACCTAAAGTAAAGGGTTTCCTTGGGTTATTAGCGAGTTATCCAACTTGAGTTATGAGGATGCGAATACAAATGATTTTATTTTCTTTTTCGGATAAGAATAAGGAATAATAAAAAGTACTTAACTCATATTTAATTGATTTGATTATTTTATGGATCCATTTGACATTACTAATTAAAAATTTCAAATTCGATCCATAGACATAATTTCGAATTTTCTTGAGCCGTATGAGGAGAAAACCTCTTATACGTTTCTAGGGGGGGGTATTATTCATCTACATCTATCCCAATGGGTGGTTTATCGAATCGTTGCAATTGATGCTCGATGCCGAAGAGAAGGAAGAGCTCTTCGGAAAGTGGGCTTTTATGATCCGCTAAAGAATCAAACCTATTTAAATGTTCCTGCTATTCTATATTTCCTTGAAAGGGGCGCTCAACCTACGGGAACTGTTCATGATATTTCGAAGAAGGCGGGAGTTTTTATGGAACTTTGCCTTAATCAACAGATTAAATTCAATTAATGAATAGAACAAAAGAGGGGGCTTATATAACTTTGTATAACCTTTTATATACTACCGCCCCCCCTCTTTTGTTCTATTCATACCTATTTATTATTACTACCAAAAAATGTCGTCTTCTATAACGACAAAAATTTATTTTTATTTTAGTGATAGAAATTCATTTAATTTAAGACAGATGAAAAAAGATCAAATGAATAACCGAAGTAGTTGGATTTCTAAATCCAAAATATTTACATTATTGCTAATTCAATACTAGTTGGTTTTTAGTTGAAACTTTCACTTTTTTTATGTTATGAACAAATAAATAAAATATGTTATGAACAAATAAATAAAAAAAAACAAATGGGATTTAAGATTTATTTTTTTTTTTTTTTACTTATATGGATTAAGTAAACCCAAGCATTGCGATACTTTGCTACGAATATTGATTCTTACGCTTACATCCTTTTGTATCCATGTTTATTATCCATATATAGTTAGTGCCAATTCAATACAAGTCATTAGTTTTTTCTTTATTTGTATAATTTATATTTTATTATATTAATTCAATATTTCATTTTTTTTTATTTTAATTTATGGTTCTCCACATTGTGTTCTTTTCTTAAGATTTACATTCATATTGACAACAGTGTATCAAACAAATATAATCCGATCATGAATAAATGTATCTATTTCCCTCTGTTCCATCTATGGACTTGGTTTTTTTATTTTACTTTATTTAAACGATGGATTCGTCGGATTTGCTGGGATACGAGAAGCCTTTATTTATTTATTATTTATTTATTTTATTGAAAAAAAAACGGATAAGATAATAATGGATAAGATAAGATACGAACTAAATCCGTGGTAGTACATCAATTTTGACTTAATCTATATCCTTATCTTAATCTAGATTCTTATTTTAGAAGTCAGTGTATTTGCATCTAATATGTTCATTATTTTTTTTATGTTCAGAATCGATTAGCAATATTTTTGCTATTTTACTATTTGGATTTCGGTGTGCAATTAAATCTAATTTTTTATTCCGATTGGATCTACACATTTTTTTTTTTGGGGGGGGGGGGGTTGCTAACTCAATGGTAGAGTACTCGGCTTTTAAGTGCGACTGGCAATTTTTACACATTTGTATGAAGCAACGTCTTCGTCGATACTATCTCTAGAGCTTGTAAGACCGCGACTGATCCTCAAAGGAATGAATGGAAAAAGCAGCATGTCGTATCAATGTGGAATTCTGAGAATATTTTATTCTTAGCGGATCGGTTCAAAACTTTGTTTAAATTCTTGACGAAAAAAAAATAAAATGAAATTTTGGGTTAAGTGAATAAATGGATAGAGCCCTATGGCTCCAATTATAGGTAAACAAAAAAAAAGAAACGAGCTTCTGTTCTTAATTTGAACGATTACCCGATCTAATTAAACGTTAAAAATAGATTAGTCCTTGATGTGGGAAATGCTTTTCCCATAAGTGGATCATCGATTTATTTTTAAATCCTAATTATTAGTAGCTATTCTCCATTAGAGTGTGGGGGTAAATGTGTAGAAAAAGCAGTCTATTGATAAAGATAAAAATCCTTTTTTTCCAAAATCAAAAGAACGATTGGGTTGAACAAATAAAGGATTTCTAACCATCTTGTTATCCTCGAATGAACATAAACCAATTAAATTAGATGGAAAAGGAGAGGCTAAAGAGTCCGTCGATCAGTCTTATCTGGTTCCGGGGTATATATCTATTTATTTCTTACTATAATATCCTGTTTTGACTGTATCGTACTATGTGTTATTTAATAACCCAAAAGAAATCCCTTATCCCCATCTAATTTTAAATGGAGAAATTTCAAGGATATTTAGAACTCGATAGATTTCGGAAACATGACTTCCTATACCCACTTATCTTTCGGGAATATAGTTATGCACTTGCTCATGGTCATGGTTTAAATAGATACATGTTGTTGGAAAATATAGGTTATGATAATAAATCTAGTTTACTGATTGTAAAACGCTTAATTACTACAATGTATCAACAGAATTATTTGATAATTTCTGCTAATGATTCTAAACAAAATCCATTTTTTGGGTACAACAAGAATTTGCATTTTAAAATTCTATCAGAAGGATTTGCAATCATTGTGGAAATTCCATTTTATCTACGATTAATATCTTCTTTAGAAGGGGCGGAAATCGTAAGATTTTACAATTTACGATCCATTCATTCAATATTTCCCTTTTTAGAGGAAAAGTTCCCACATTTAAATTATTCGGCGGATATACTAATACCCTACCCTGCTCATCTGGAAATATTGGTTCAAACCCTTCGTTACCGGGTGAAAGATGCTTCTTATTTGCATTTATTGCGGTTCTTTCTTCATGAGTATTCTAATTGTAACAGTCTTATTATTACAAATAAATCTATTTCCATTTTTTCAAAAAGTAATCCGAGATTCTTTTTATTCCTATATAATTCTTATATATGTGAATACGAATCCATCTTCCTTTTTCTCCGTAACCAATCTTCTCATTTACGATTAACATCTTCTGGAGTCCTTTTTGAACGACTCTGTTTATATAGAAAAATAGAACATTTTGCCGAAGTCTTTGCTAATGATTTTCCGGTCATCCCATGCTTTCTCAAGGATCCTTTCATGCATTATGTTAGATATCAAGGAAAATCAATTCTGGCTTCCAAAGACACACCTCTTCTAATGAATAAATGGAAATCTTACCTTGTCAATTTATGGCAATGTCATTTTGATGTATGGTCTCACGCGGCAAGTATCCGTATAAACCAATTATCCAAGCATTCCCTCGATTTTTTGAGTTACTTTTCAAGTGTTCGACGAAATCCTGCAGTGGTGCGGAATCAAATGCTAGAAAATTCATTTCTACTAAATAATGCTCCCAATAAACTCGATACAATAGTTCCAATTATTCCTCTGATTGGATCATTGGCTAAAGCGAAATTTTGTAACGCAGTAGGGCATCCAATTAGTAAGCTG